TATTTTTTTTTTTTTTTACATAAATAAATAATTATAGTTCCCCCACCCCCATAGGGGGTGGGGGACAATGAAATAATTCCCAAAGGAAATCACCCGCGCCCCATGGGGCGCGGGTAGTTTCGTCCCGACCGCTGGGCGGTCGGGACGATGAAATAGTTATATTAGCTCAATTGGTAGAGCGTTCGTTTTGTAATCGAAAGGTTTGGGGTTCAAATCCCTAATATAACATAATATATCTTTATATTCTCACCTATTTATTATTATTTCCTTTTTATTTTTAATTATTATTACTTTATCATATAATAATTTATCTATATTATTATATAAATATAACAATAGTACCCCCCTTGTAAGGGTTAAATATGTAGCGGGTACGTAGTAGTTTCTTCTTTTTTAATTTTTTATTATTTTAATTAAGTAGATATGATGATATAATATTATATAAATAGACCTTATCGTCTAATGGTTACGACATCATCTCTTCATGTTGAAAATACCGGTTCAATTCCGGTTAAGGTTATTAAAAATTAAATAATATATACCGATTTTTATTTTATTTATAAAAATAAATCAAATAAATAATATATATTTAAATATAAATATATATTATTTTTATAATAATAATAAGAATTTTATTTCTTCTTTTTTAATTTTTTATTTTTTTTTTATTAAAATAACAAAGTAGATAATTAAATAAAATTTAAGATATATATTATATATATAATTATATATATGTTGCATTGGATATTTTAATAAAAATATCCATTGAAATATATTTTTATTTTAATTATATCTAAATATATATATATAATTATTATATATTAATAAAAACTATTTTATTTTTTTTTTTTTTCACCCCTACCCTTATGGGTATGTGTGGTGGGTGAATTATATTATATAAATTTAAATTAATATGTTAGGTAACTTATTAATTAATATATTTTAATATATTAATTTTAATATTTTATTTTTTATTAATATTCTTCTATTATTTATATAATAAGTAATAGTTCCGCACCGCCCTGCGGGCGGTGCGTTACGATTAAATATAGAATAAATATATATTATAGTTTACTAATATATAATAATAAATATTTATATATATAATATAATATATAGTATATTATATATATATAAATAAAAATATAAAAGATATGGCATTTAGAAAATCAAATTTATATTTAAGTTTAGTGAATAGTTATATTATTGATTCACCACAACCTTCATCAATTAATTATTGATGAAATTTAGGTTCATTATTAGGATTATGTTTAGTTATTCAAATTTGTACAGGTATTTTTTTAGCTATGCATTATTCATCTAATATTGAATTAGCTTTCTCATCTGTTGAACATATTATGAGAGATGTACAACATGGTTACTTAATTAGATATATGCATGCAAATGGTGCTTCTTTCTTCTTTATTTGTATGTATATTCATATTGGTAAAGGATTATATTATGGTTCATATAGATCACCAAGAATTGTATTATGAACTGTAGGTGTTGTAATCTTTATTTTAACAATGGCTGCAGCATTTTTAGGTTATAAACAAAAATATCCCTTTATAAAATTATTGGGAAAACTATACAATCCATTTAAAAATATGGATATAAATAGCCTAAAATTATATAATAAAAATATTTCATCTTTTATAACGATCTCTTATTTAATAGGGTCGGAATCTAAATTTATAAAATTAAATATTATAAATATTCAAAAACGTAATTATAATGTAAAAAATAATTATATAACAACTGATAAATCTATTAATGAAGTATTAAAAGAATTAAATATTGAATTATTAAAAGCATGAGATAATTTAGAAAATAGTTCAGTACGTTTAAATATTAATAATACAGTAAAAAATAAATCAGGTATTTATATTATTATTAATAAAATTAATAATAAATTTTATATTGGATCATCAATAAATAAATTATATGAAAGATTTAATAAACATTTATTAAATTATCATGGTAGTAAATTATTAAAAAGAGCTGTAAAATTATATGGTTTAAATAATTTTATTTATGGTATTATTGAATTTAAAGATGTAATTCTTGATAATTATGATATTATAAATAATTTATTAAGAGAAGAATTAGCATTTTCAGAACTTTTATATATTTTAACATTATCACCAGAATATAATATTTTAACTGAAGCATATTCAAGTAAAGGATATAAACATACTTCAGAAACAATTAAAAAAATAAAAGATAGTTTTACAAAAGAACGTCGTATATTATTAAGTAAAATACAATCTGATATAAAAAATAAATGATCTGAAGAACGTAAAAAAAAATTAAGACAAATTAATTTAAATAAAATTGTTTCTCAAGTTACTAAAAATAAATTATCTAATAAATTAAGTAAGATTATTAAATTATATAATATCAACAATAAATTATTATGTGATTTTAAAAATATTGCAATAGCAAGTCATTATTTATGTACTAGTCAAAAAACTATTTTACGTTCTTTAAATAAAGGAATTATTTATGTTCCTACTGTATTTATACCATATTTAAATAAAAAATTTTTATCTAATAATAATAATATTAAATCTTTTATTAATAAGAATGATTTAATGTATATTAATTCTAGAAATAAATCTTCATTAAAAAAATCAAGTACTGTGCCATTTTCTTGAAATACTAAATTATTTATTACAAATAAATAAATAAATAATAATATTATATACTTTTTTATATAATTTATTATTAAATTTATATATTTAAATTATGATTCCCCCCCCCCCTTAACCTTATAAAAAAATATTATTTTTATATAATAGTCTACTATTTATATATTTATATATATAACTATAATAAATAACTTTTATTAGAAATATTATAGTATAGTAATTAAATTATTATCTTATTAACTTTTTATGATTCTTTTAAATAAATATATTTCATTAAATTATAAATAATAAAGTTTCCAATGGGAACCTAATCACTTATGTAATGTGTGACACGGGTATTTATGATTTATATATTGAATGAAACAATAAGATAGTATATTAATATGATAAAATTATCATGGCAACATTAGTGAAAACGATTAAAAATTATTTAATAATAAAGATCGTCGGTTAAATAAATAATCGCTACAGACTAGTCCACTAATGGGTATCTGAAATGATACTTAATGTATAGTCGAATTAAAAAAAAAATTGTATTGCTGCGTTTATGGTCAAATGAGTCATTGAGGTGCACTAGTAATTACTAATTTATTCTCAGCTATTCCATTTATTGGTCAAGATATTGTATTATGATTATGAGGTGGGTTCTCAGTATCAAATCCTACAATTCAAAGATTTTTTGCATTTCATTATTTAGTACCATTTATTATTGCTGCTGCAGTAATTATGCATTTTATGGCATTACATTTACATGGTTCATCAAATCCTTTAGGTATTACAGGTAATTTAGATAGATTACCAATGCATGGTTACTTTATGTTTAAAGATTTAGTAACAGTATTTGTATTCTTAATTTTCTTCTCATTATTTGTATTCTATTCACCTAATACATTGGGTCATCCCGATAACTATATTCCAGGTAATCCTTTAGTAACACCTGCATCAATTGTTCCTGAATGATACTTATTACCATTTTATGCTATTTTAAGATCAATTCCTGATAAATTATTAGGTGTTATTGTAATGTTTGCTGCTATTTTAGTATTATTAGTTTTACCTTATACAGATAGAAGTGTTGTAAGAGGTAATACATTTAAAGTATTATCTAAATTATTCTTCTTCTTATTTGTATGTAATTTTGTATTATTAGGTAAAATTGGAGAATGTCATGTTGAAGTACCATATGTATTAATGGGACAAATTGCTACTTTATTATACTTCGCTTACTTCTTAATTATTGTTCCAGTTATCTCTACTATTGAAAATGTATTATTCTATATCGGTAGAGTTAATAATAATTCAAAATAATTAATAAAATTATATTCATTATAATATAATGATAAATATATATAAATTTAATAATAATATTCTTTACTCACCTATTCCATTATCCCCACCCCCCACCCATACATACGTATGGATGGGGGGGGTACTAACCCTTCATTTTAAAATAAACTAAAATTTTAACATACAAAGTAATAAATAAATTATAAGTAATAAATATATTTAATATATGCAATATGATGTAATAGGTTAACATATTAGGGTCATGACCTAATTCTATACGTTCAAATCGTATTATTGCTATTTTATTCTTTAATTATTATAATTTATATTAAAATATATAATATATTATCTTTTCTATTTTAATTATCGTGATATTTTTCACTATTAATAATCAATATAAAATAAGTAGAATGATATAATAATATTATTATTGAATAAATAATCAATAAAATACCATTATATTCAGTCCGAATAAATTAAATGGTGGTTTCCTTAAGGGTCCATCTACAAAGATGGTGGTAAATAATTATTATATATTTTATATGAAATATATATTTAATATATATTATATATAGGAAAGTCATAAATATATAAATTAAAATATATTATTATCCATCATAATAATAACAAACAGTAAAATTATAAAATTATAAAATTATAAAATTATAAAATGAGAGTAAAATAATGTGATAGTGGATAATAATATATTTTATAATAAAGTAATAAATATAAATAAATAATAATGGAAATATAATACTTATATAATTAACATTTATAAAAATAAGTATAGTATATAACTTAATAAATATAAATTAAACAAATATAAAAAAAATCCTTTTTTTTTTATATAATAGGTATTTCAACCACTCATATTAATATGTTTAGGTTGTACTTATAATAATAGTTATATATATATATTTATATTATTCTTATATAAATATGTAAAGAATAATATATTAATTATATATATTAAAAAAAAATTTAATATATAATTAAATAATATTACGTATTCCCTAAATTATTATGTATATAATTTTAATAATTAATGGGAGAGTAATTATAATATACAAAAATATGCTTAAATATAATATATATTAAATATAATTTATTTTAAAATATATAATAACAGATAGAAGCCAAAGGGTCAGGCGCTTTCTTTGGGAGAAAGAGTTAGTTAGTTCGAATCTATCCTATCTGATATTCAGCTTACCACGATATTTTATTTATCGTGGAAATATATATCTTGAATGGATTCGAAACCTTTCTATGAAATGTTCGAATTTTATCCTATCTTATTTAATTAAGATTAAAAATAACAATAATAATAGTGAAATATAATATATTTAATGAAATATAATTAAAATATAATGATAATATAATGAAATAGAATAATATTATTTTTATATAATTTTATATAATTTAACACATACTATTATATCATCCCTGTATAATTATAATAAGCGGATCTACTTCATTATTCCTCCCTTTAGGTTTCTATATGGATCAGGAATATATATTTTATAAGTAATATATAAAATAAGTATCTTTATTTATACAATATATATAATATATATATAATTATGAACATATATATATATAATATATTTCATAAAAATGGTATGATAAAATAATATTATTTATATATTTATTTTATATTCTTAGATCAATATATTATTGATTCTATTATAAAATATATAATTAATATTGTATAAAGTAATAACTAAAATATATAATTATCCTATTTCATTGTCCCCCACCCCCTATGGGGTGGGGGGGGAACTATTTCATTCTCTTGAAAAAATATTTATAATATTTTGCATCATAAATTATAATAAAAATTATGATAGGATGGGGATAATATATATTAATTAACTTAATAAAAATATATAATCAATTATGGTACAAAGATGATTATATTCAACAAATGCTAAAGATATTGCAGTATTATACTTTATTTTTGCATTATTTAGTGGTATGGCTGGTACAGCTATGTCATTAATTATTAGAATGGAATTAGCTGCACCAGGTGTACAATATTTAGGTGGTAATAATCAATTATTTAATGTATTAGTTGTAGGACATGCTGTATTAATGATTTTCTTCTTAGTAATGCCTGCATTAATTGGTGGTTTTGGTAATCAAAAAAGATATGAAAGTAATAATAATAAAATAATAGAAAATAAAGAATATAACATTCTTAATTTAAAATTAAATAATAATAATTTAGGATCTTATTTAGCAGGGTTAATTGAAGGGGACGGGACTATTCTAGTTCAAAATTCATCCTCAATTAAAAAACTAAAATATAGACCTATAATTATTGTAGTATTTAAATTAGAAGATTTAAAATTAGCTAATTATTTATGTAATTTAACTAAATGTGGAAAAGTGTATAAAAAAATTAATCGTAATTATGTATTATGACTTATTCATGATTTAAAAGGTGTATATACATTATTAAACATTATTAATGGATATATGAGAACACCTAAATATGAAGCATTTGTTAGAGGTGCTGAATTTATAAATAATTATATTAATTCAATAAAAATTGTACATAATAAATTAAAAAATATAGATAATATTAAAATTAAACCATTAGATACATCAGATATTGATTCAAATGCTTGATTAGCTGGCATGACTGATGCAGATGGTAATTTTTCTATTAATTTAATAAGTGGTAAAAATCGTTCTAGTAGAGCAATGCCTTATTATTGTTTAGAATTAAAACAAAATTACCATAAAAATTATAATAATAATAATATTAATTTATCATATTTTAATATTATGTCTGCAATTGCACTATATTTTAATGTTAATTTATATAGTAGAGAGCGTAATTTAAATTTACTACTTTCTCTTAATAAAACATATAAACTATATTATAGTTATAAAGTAATAGTAGCTAATCTACATAAAAATATTAAAGTTATAGAATATTTTAATAAATATTCTTTATTATCATCTAAATATTTAGATTTTTTAGATTGATCTAAATTAGTTATTTTGATTAATAATGAAGGTCAAAGTATAAACCTTAACGGTAGTTGAGAATTAGGTATAAATTTACGTAAAGATTATAATAAAACTAGAACTACGTTTACTTGATTTCATTTAAAAAATACATATTTAGAAAATAAATAATATATTCTTTCCTCTTCCTTATCAGAACGGGGGGGGGGTTATTATTATTACTTTCTCTCTTCAGACCCGTAACGTATTAACGGGTCTATAATCTCGTAATATAAAGGTGTAACGAGATTATTAATAAGTTGCTGTAATATATTGTAAAATATATTATTATTACAACACTATATGCGGGAAAATCCTAAAGTCATAATATAATATTATGGAAAATTCAATTAAGTTATGAATGTACTATAATATTAAAAATTATTATGAATAATTTTTTCCTCCTAGTTAAACTATTTCGTCGTCTCCCCCCTCTTATGTGGGGAAACTAGGAAAGGCAAATAAGTATGGACAATCCGCAGGAAACCAAATAATAATTAATTTTCTTCCTTAAACAAAGTAAGGAATCTTAAGATATATATTCTTGTATATACTTTTTTATATATAAAATTATTACGTAGGATCCTCAGAGACTACACGTGTTGCATCTGTTATATTATGTATAATGGGTTGAAGATATAGTCCAAATATAATTGAAAGATTATAATAAAAAGAATTATTTATTACCGTTAATGATTGGTGCTTCAGATATGTCATTTCCTAGATTAAATAATATTGGATTTTGATTATTAGTTCCTGCTTTAGTTTGTTTAGTTACATCAACATTAGTAGAATCAGGTGCTGGTACTGGGTGAACTGTAATTATAAATAATATGGTATGCAGTTATAAAATGTTACTCGATGCATGGAAAACCTTATATAATAAATTTATTATATATTTATTAAACTACTCAATTAATAATCAACAATTAATAAAATTAGTAAAAATGTTTAATATTATAGGTTTATATGCCAGTATAATATATATTATTATACTTCAGAGACTAAACGTAACAAAATGAATTAAAAATTATCTATCTATAGTTCCCACATACCTAAGGGTATGTGAGGGCAATGAAATAGTTCCCGGAGTGGGTAATCCTATTTTCGGAACTATGATTTCTCCAATTAAAAAATTATCTAATAAATTATTAAAATCTATTTCAACTACTTCATTAATTCTACTTTATTATTCATATTATCATAGTAGTACGATAAATAAAAACTCAAAAAAAATATATAATATGAATATAAATGAATGATTAGTAGGTTTAACAGATGGAGATGGTTGTTTTAATGTATATCTAAATATAAAAAATAATAAAATTATTTTTACATATAAAATTTCATTAATAAATAAAAATCTTCAATTATTATATAAAATTAAATCTTATTTAAATATTGGATCTGTATCAAATAATGATAAAAATAATCCTAATATAATTTCATATAAAGTAAAGGATAAAAAATCATTATTAAATATTATTATTCCTATTTTTGATAAATATCCTTTATTAACTAGTAAAAGATTTAACTATTTAAAATTTAAAACTTGTTTGTTAATTAGTGAAGATTCTAATTTATCACAAATGGAAAAATTATATAAAATTAATAATATTAAAAATATAAAATTAATAGATAATTATATGTCAGATGTTTGAAATTTAATTATTAAAAATGAAAATATTAATTATAATACTCGTCAAACTATAATGCAAAGTTTAGCTATCCTAACTTTAAAAATAGAAAACGTTGAAAAAATTATAACAAAATCATGATTAATTGGTTTTATTGAGTCAGAAGGGTCATTCTTTTTACTTCAAAAATCTTCTAATAGATTAGTTCATACTTTTGGTATTACACAAAAATTAGATTATATTGTTTTATATAGTATTAAATTATTATTAAATATTAATAGTCTTATTAAAGATAAGAAAACTTATTTTAAATTAGAAACTGATAATAAAAAAAATATTGAGTATATTATGAAAATATTTATATATTCTGATTATACACTTATGTTTTTAGGTATGAAAAGTTTTGAATTTAAAATTTGAATTAGATCTTATTTAAAATATAAAAATAATTATATAAAATTATTAAAGATTAGAGAAATTATAAGAAGATATAGAAAAAATATTTAATTTTATTCATTTAAAGAATAGTCCGAACAATATAGTAATATATTGATTAATATATATATATTATATTAATAAAACATATTTTTTTTTTGATATCCTCCTTTATCATCTATTCAGTCACATTCTGGACCTAGTGTTGATTTAGCTATTTTTGCTTTACATTTAACATCAATTTCATCATTATTAGGTGCTATTAATTTCATTGTTACAACTTTAAATATGAGAACAAATGGTATGACAATGCATAAATTACCATTATTTGTATGAGCTATTTTTATTACAGCATTCTTATTATTATTATCATTACCTGTATTATCAGCAGGTGTAACAATGTTATTATTAGATAGAAACTTCAATACTTCATTCTTTGAAGTAGCAGGTGGTGGTGATCCAGTTTTATACCAACATTTGTTCTGATTCTTCGGTTATTTCTATGGCCCTTTAATGTTATACTCCTTAACATTAGCGCACTTTCCTATAAGCTGGAACTTATTTATACTTATTATAAGAGAATTTTTATTAACTACTAATATTATAAGTCTTTTATTAGCCATATTAGTAAAAATGTTAATAAAAAATAATAATCAGCTGATAACCAATAATACATATCATTTAAATATGATAAGTTATTTAGTAGAAATCTCAGAGACTACATGGAAAGTATTAACTAATAAATCTTTACAGAGATTATCTCTTATTTTTTATTCACTTCTATTAAATACACATAATGGATTTGATAATAAATATAAAGAGATCCCTAAAATATGTTTAGGGGAAGATATTAAATTTAATCAATGGTTAGCCGGTTTAATTGATGGAGATGGATATTTTGGTATTAGTAAAGGTAAATATTCTAGTTGTGAAATTCTTGTAGCATTAGAAGATGAAAAAGCATTAAGACAAATTCAAAATAAATTTGGAGGTTCTATTAAATTAAGATCAGGTGTTAAAGCTATTAGATATAGATTACATAATAAAGAAAGTATAATTAAATTAATCAATGCCGTTAATGGTAATATTCGTAATAGTAAAAGATTAGTACAATTATATAAAGTATGTGATTTATTAAATATTAAGCCTTTTAATCCTATTAAATTAAATAATAATAATGCTTGATTTATAGGATTTTTTGATGCTGATGGAACTATTAATTATTCATTTAAAAATGGTCATCCTCAATTAACTATTAGTGTTACAAATAAATACTTACATGATGTAAAATATTATAAGGAAGTATTTGGCGGTAATATTTATTTTGATAAAGCTCAAAATGGTTATTTTAAATGAAGTATTCAATCTAAATTAAATGTTTTGAATTTTATTAATGATTATATTAAATTATATCCATCTAAAACTCTTAAACACAATAGATTATTATTATGCAAACTATTCTATGAATTAAAAGAATTAAAAGCATATAATAGTCCACATAATCTAGCTTTATATAAAGCATGATTAAATTTTTCAAAAAATTGAAATAATAAATGTACTACTTCATCATCCTACAATTCAGATAGGAAGTAATTATATAATTCCCCCCCACTCATTACGAAGAGGAATGGGAACTATTTCATTGTCTCCCCTCTTGTATTTGGTAGGGAACTATTGAATAATTTTTATTTAATCTTATATAAATATTCTTACGGAGTGGGTGATAAGTATTAAAATAAATTCTAAATCCATTTATTATATTCTATTTTCGAAGTAAAATTTATTATTTAATAATGATATAGTCCAATTTTTATAATTTTTTTTCCTATACATAAAGTTCATAAAGTGTAAATCTCACTTTATATTTGATTCTAGTTCCCAAAGGGAACCACCCGCGCCCCACGGGGCGCGGGTAGTTCCGGCCCGTCCTGTGGTCGGAACGATGAAATAGGAGATTATAAAATAGCATCCTGAAGTTTATATTTTAATTATCCCAGGATTTGGTATTGTATCACATATTGTATCAACATATTCTAAAAAACCAGTATTTGGTGAAGTATCAATGGTTTATGCTATGGCTTCAATTGGTTTATTAGGATTCTTAGTATGATCACATCATATGTATATTGTAGGATTAGATGCGGATACTCATTTTTATGTGTCGTTAAATATGGTAACATATTTATTATTATTTAGCTGTATGCCGGAAACTTTATATTTATTTGAGATTGTAATCCATTTATTATTATACTCTCTATTAATTTTATCATTATATTCTTTGTATGAGGTAATATTATTAGAAAAAAAATATTTGGAAAAATTTACAATTTTATTTAGAAATTATAATATTTCTAATAATGAACAATCGGCAAGTAACTTTACTTCTTGATCCATTGCAAATAATGTAATGGAATTTAAAAATGATAAAATTTCAGAACATAAATTATTATATAAAAATTTAAATGATGATAAATCATTAGGTTATTATTTAGCAGGTTTAATTGAAGGAGATGGACATATTGGTTTAAGAAATATTACTATTGCTATTAATTATAAAGATATTAAAAATGCTTATTATTTAAAAAAATTAATTGGTTATGGTAAAATTATTAAATATTCTCATAGTGATAATGCTGTAAGATTAATTTTTGGTAAAAAAGAAGCAAGAAAAAGAGTATTCGAATTAATTAATGGTAAATTATTAGGACCTTATAAACATAAACAATTAGTAGAACAAAAATATGATATTGAATTTAATATGACTATTAAACCAATTGCTGATTTTAATTTATGAGATAATCCATGATTAACTGGATTTAGTGATGCTGATGGTTCATTTGGTATTGATATTTCTAAATCTATAACTCATAAAACCGGTTTTAATATTAAAATTACATTCAGAATTAAACAAAAATCAAATTATTTATTAAGATATGTAGAAAAAGCCTTAGGTGGGCATATTTATATGTTTAATAAAAATCTGAATATTCATATTTATCAATATTCATCTACTAATTTTAAAAATGCTTATAATGTTATTAAATATTTTTCTAAATTTCCTCCTTTACATAATAGTAAGTATACTCAATTTTTAAAATGATACAAAGTATATTTAATTGTTCAAGATAAATATCATTTAACTCAAGAAGGTTTAGACAAAATTAAATCTATTAAAAGAAACTTCAGAGACTAGGACCTTCGGGTCATGATCCTTTATTTAAAACAAACGGGATCATTACGCTAAATATCCTATATATAAATAAATGCATCTAATACCTTTATTATTATTAAATATAATAATATAAATTTATACCTTACTTCGTTTATCCTTTTTTTACTTAGTGTAATTAATAAATTGCAGGAAGATCAATTCTTTAGGGTATTTGAAAGTAAGGTTTATAGGATAAAGATACAGTCCATTTAAAAATTATAAATATATATAATTTTATTTGACTAGAGCATATTTTACTTCTGCTACAATGATTATTGCTATTCCTACAGGAATTAAAATTTTTAGTTGATTAATAAATCCCTTTAGCAAGGATAAAATGTTGATCAAAAAATATATAACTTTAAAAGATTATAATAATAATTATAATAATTATCATATAATTATACCTAATTTATATAAAGGTAATTTATATAAAATTTATCCAAGATCAAATAAATTTTATATAAAACCTAATTATATTAATAAAGAATTAGTAGTATATGGTACTAATTTAGAATCAAATGTTAATAAACCTGTGTATACAAGTATTGTAAAATCTATAGTTAATATTCCTAATAATATTTTATATATTATTGTAGGTATTTTATTAACAGATGGTACAATTGAATATAATTCTAAAAAAAATATTCATAATAAAACAATAATAGATATTAATAGTAGATTTAGATTAAAACAATCTATAAAACATAGTGAATATTTATTATATGTTTATCAATTATTATCACATTATTGTATTAGTTATCCTAAATTAAAAATTGATAGAGTTAATGGTAAACCATTAACTCAATTAGAATTTAGTACAAGAGCATTACCTTGTTTTACTATTTTAAGAAAACATTTTTATAATGGTAGAATAAAAATTATTCCTAATGATTTATATGATTTATTAAATTATGAATCTTTAGCTCATATAATTATATGTGATGGTTCTTTTATAAAAGGAGGTGGTATTTGTTTACATTTACAATCATTTAGTTTAAAAGAATTAATTTTTTTATTAAATATTTTTAAAATTAAATTTAATTTAGATTGTACTTTACATAAAAGTAGATCTTCATATATTATTTATATTAAAATAAAATCAGTACAAAAATTATATCCTTATATTTATAAATATATTGTACCTTCTATAAAATATAAATTTGAATATAAATTAACATTAAAATATGATAGTTATTATAATAATATTATTAAAAAATTATCATATTATAAATAATTTTATTATATTAATTAGAGAAAGTTATATATATAGAGGCAAACTCGAGGGAAACCCTATATTAAGAAATAAGAATTAATATAGGACAATCGTCGAACTAAATCATATTTGAGAAATCAATATGTAAAAGCGTAGAGATTAGACGCCTCTGGTTATCTAAATAATAAGTATTAATACTTATTACATGATGACATAAGGAATAATCCTATGGAGTCAGTAATGACGTTGAAGCATACCTTCAAATATTAATTTAATCCTTTAAAGATTAAATTAATATCCAACCTATTTAATCGTCCCGACCGCAGTGCGGTCGGGGCGGAATTATTTAAAATTTAATTAATATATTAATTAATTAAATGGGATATTATATTTATTTATATATATATATATTATCATATATAATATAAATATATAATATATTTTTAACTAGCTATAAATATTTTATATATTTAAGAAATCTGTGATGATTTAAAGTTAAAAAAAAAGAGCACTTATTTATGGTGGTTCTATTAGATTAGCTCTACCTATGTTATTTGCTATTGCTTTCTTATTCTTATTCACTATTGGTGGATTAACAGGAGTAGCTTTAGCTAATGCATCATTAGATGTAGCATTCCATGATACTTATTATGTAGTGGCTCATTTTCACTATGTATTATCTATGGGTGCTATTTTCTCATTATTTGCAGCTTATTATTATTGAAGTCCTCAAATTTTAGGATTATACTATAATGAAAAATTAGCTCAAATTCAATTCTGATTAGTATTTGTAGGTGCTAATATTATTTTCTTACCTATGCATTTCTTAGGTATTAATGGTATGCCTAGAAGAATTCCAGATTATCCTGATGCATTTGCAGGTTGAAACTATGTAGCATCTATTGGTTCATTTATTGCTGTTATTTCTTTATTCTTATTTATTTATATCTTATACGATCAATTAGTTAATGGTTTAAATAATAAAGCAACTAATAAATCAGTATTATATGCTAAATCTCCTGATTTTGTTGAATCTAACGAAATCTTTACTTTAAATACTGTTAAATCTTCATATATTGAATTCTTATTAACTTCTCCACCTGCTGTTCATTCATTTAATACTCCAGCAGTACAATCATAATATAATATATAATAATATATTATTATTAATAATAATATTCTTACCCTTATTTATTTTTCTCATATAATTATATATAATATATATAAAATATAAATTTTTATATTTTTACTTTATTTATTTTTTTTTACATACTATTCTATTGTTTCATCACACCATTTCCTAGGATGTGTGGTAACAATTTATACCCCCCCCTATATATATAAGGGGGTTATAGGAGTAACATATTATGTTAGTTATAAATATATATATCTAAATAAATATATATATATATAAATAATTAATCTATTATATTGTATTTTTATAATAAAAATAATTATTTAATAATCCTCCTATTATCACTCTCTGTAGGGTGTGGTTATCCTTTGGGGGTACTATTATAAATTTATTTCAATATAATGTTGTTATTTTATCTAAAAATAAAATATATATAAAAAATATGCCACAATTAGTACCATTTTATTTTTTAAATCAATTAACTTATGGATTTTTATTAATTACAGTATTATTAGTATTATTTTCTCAATATTTTTTACCTATGATTTTAAGATTATATGTATCAAGATTATTTATTTCTAAATTATAATAATTAAATAATACTTTCAATAAATAATAATAATATCTATTCCATCGTTCCATCCACCCAACCAGGTGGGTGGAACTACTTTATTGTTCTCCCCCCCCCCATCCCTCTTGAGGGATGGGGGGGAACTATTATAGTATATATAAATTATACTTTATTTTTATTAATTATTATACTTATTCCTTATGTATTATAAAGAGTATTATTATTTAATATATAATAAATTTAATTTTAATACAATATATTGTATAAAATTTTATTTATATATATATATTTAATATAATTTCGTACCACTAGAAATAAACTATTATTTCATTGTCCTAATTATTTTCTTAAAAAGTAAGGTACTAAATAGTAAAATTAAAAATAATAAAAATAGAGGTAATATTAATATATACATTATAATATATTTTCTTCTATATTTTAATATATTTATTCGTATAATATATTTAATAAAAATAAGTAGAAAATATTATTAAATATATATTTTCCTTTGGTTAATAAAATAAATAATGTCTACTTTTTATTTATTTCATCATTCCTTATGGGAATGGTTAGTATACAACGAAGTATATATTATTTGTTTAAAGTTATAATAAATAAATATATCTAATAATGTTAAATTTATTAAATACATATATTAATTCACCTTTAGATCAATTTGAAATTAGAGTATTTTTAGGTTTTGTATCACCATTTTATGATTTAAGTTGTTTAAGTTTTACAACATTTTCATTATATACATTAATTGTATTATCAGTAATTTTAGGATTAAATTTATTAACTAATAATAATGGTAAAATTGTAGGTTCAAGATGATTAGTATCACAAGAAGCTATTTATGATACTATTTTAAATATGGTTAAAGGTCAAATTAGTGGTAAATCATGAGGTTATTATTTCCCATTAATTTATACATTCTTTATTTTTATTTTTACAGCTAATTTAATTAGTATGATTCCTTATTCATTTGCTTTAACATCTCATTTAGTATTTATTGTATCTTTAAGTACTATTATTTGATTAGGAGCTACTATTCTAGGTTTTTATAGACATGGTTTAGTTTTCTTCTCATTATTTGTACCTACAGGTACACCTTTACCTTTAGTACCTTTATTAGTTTTAATTGAATTATTATCTTATATTGCTAGAGCTATCTCTTTAGGTTTAAGATTAATGGCTAATATTTTAGCAGGACATTTATTAATGATTATTTTAGCAGGATTAACTTTAAACTTAATGTCTATTAATATCTTTACTTTAGTTTTTGGTTTTGTACCTTTAGCTGGTATTTTAGCTATTTTATGTTTAGAATTTGCTATTGCTATGATTCAAAGTTATGTTTGAGCTATTTTAACATGTTCTTACTTAAAAGATTCTTTATATTTACATTAATATAATTTATTATACTATTACATAGTTTATTACTCTTAGGATAATAAATTATTTATTAGTATATATATAAAAACAAACAAAAAAAAAAAAAAAGGTAGTATTACTAAGAAATAATATTATCTTCCTACCTTTGTTAATTATTCTTTTTATAATAATATATTTATTATTTTTTTTTTTTAATAATATTCTTTTTTTTAACATTATAAAATTAAAATAGTTCCCAAAGGGAACCACCCGCGCCCCGACCTCCGGTCGGGCGGGCGGGACGTTGAAATATATATAATAATAGTAATTATTAATATTTAATTAAAAGTAATAATAAATTATTATTAATATTTATACAATATTATAAAATTAAAATAGTCCCCCCCTTTAGGGTAATTATTTTATTATCCCTCCCCTCCATCCCTTTATTAAGAAATGGGGAACTACAAAGTAAAATTAATTTATTTAAATTTATTATTTAAATAAATTAATATATTTAACTCTTCCCTTTTTTTTTAATATGAGTTATTAATCTTATTTATTATTATTTTTTTTTTTTTAATAATAAATAATATATATATAAATAAAATATACAATAAATAATAAATCATTATATATATAATTTAATAATATTGACCTTTATTTTTATTTAACTATAATATATTTGTTAATATATAAAATTATATATGATTATATTATAATAATAAAGTTTAATACTTTAAATATAAAAATAATATGCAATTAGTATTAGCCGCTAAATATATTGGAGCAGGTATCTCAACAATTGGATTATTAGGAGCAGGTATTGGTATTGCTATCGTATTCGCTGCTTTAATTAACGGTGTATCAAGAAACCCTTCATTAAAAGATACATTATTCCCATTCGCTATTTTAGGATTTGCCTTGAGTGAAGCTACAGGTTTATTCTGTTTAATGATTTCATTCTTATTGTTATACGGAAGTTAATTAATAATAAAAAAAATATCTTAAATTAATAATAATATTCTTATACATTAAACATATATTATTAAAATAAAAATAATATATAAACTTTAAATAATTTAACTTATTAATAAGGAATTATTTCTCTTTTTAATAATAATATAGTTTCCTAACCACATTATGGAAAAAGAAACCAATCTCATACTAAAGTGGGTAGTTCCCTACCCCCCCTTGCGGGGGGGCGACGAAATAGTTCTATTATAGATGAGGGGGGGTATAATAATAAATATATTAATAAATATCTTAATAAATTATAATATGATGTTATAAAAATATAAAATAAATAAATTATAATTTATATAAGTAATAAATATTTTTTAAGAATAGACAAAAAAGTCTAATTATATAATAATAAAAATTATGTTAAATATGTATTTTAATATTTTAAACGTTATTTATAACGATGTACCAACACCTTATGGTTTTTATTTTCAAGATTCTGCTACACCTAATCAAGAAGGTATTTTAGAATTACATGATAATATTATGTTTTATTTATTAATTGTATTAGGATTAGTATCATGATTATTATTTACAATTGTAAAAACATATTCTAAAAATCCTATTGCATATAAATATATTAAACATGGTCAAGTAATTGAAATTATTTGAACTATCTTCCCAGCTGTAGTATTATTAATTATTGCATTCCCTTCATTTATTTTATTATATTTATGTGATGAAGTTATTTCACCAGCTATGACTATTAAAGCTATTGGTTTACAATGATATTGAAAATATGAATATTCAGATTTTATTAATGATAATGGAGAAACTGTTGAATTTGAATCATATGTTATCCCTGAAGAATTATTAGAAGATGGTCAATTAAGATTATTAGATACTGATGCTTCAGTTGTTGTACCTGTTGATACACATATTAGATTTGTTGTTACAGCTGCTGATGTTATTCATGATTTCTGTGTACCTAGTTTAGGTATTAAAATTGATGCTTCTCCTGGTAGATTAAATCAAGTATCAGCTTTAATTCAAAGAGAAGGTGTATTCTATGGTCAATGTTCAGAATTATGTGGAGTAAACCATGGTATGATGCCTATTAAAATTGAAGCAGTTTCATTACCTAAATTCTTAGAATGATTAAATGAACAATAATTAATTATTGAAAATAATAATTATATATTTTACCATATACTTTTTATTCTATTAATTTTATAATAAAATAAAAATAAATTTAATAATATTCTATATTCCAATGTTAATAATTTCTATTTTTTATTTTTATAATATTTATTTATATTTTTATTTTATAATGATATTTTAATATATATATATAAGTAATATATTACGAGATAATTTATAATATTTATTCGTCCTTTCCTATATAAAAAATAATAATTACCCCTCTCTCATATACCCCTATTAATATGATTGGGGGGGGGGGGAGGAAAGACAATTTAAAATTAAAAGGAAGGAGCTGAGGAATTTATTTATAAATATAAAAAATAAATAAATATAATTATATATATAATTAATTTATCTTTTTAAAGATAAAAATTAATCATAGAAGTAAATAAAACCTTTTATTGTCTTCCAATGGATGTATAATAAAGTTAGAATAAAGCCTTTATAGCTTAGTGGTAAAGCAGTAAACTGAAGATTTACCTACATGTAGTTCGATTCTCATTAAGGGCAATATTATGTAAACACTGAGACTTGAACTCAGATCTTATGCACCTAAAAACATATATTCTACCGATTAAATTATATTTACTATTATATTGTCCCAACCAATTTATAAATTGGTTGGGGGTGGTGGGGAAACCTATATATTTGAATATATATCTATATATATTGCTCCCATAAGTGATTCCCTCTTTATTAAAAGTGAAATAACTACGGAGTAAGATAATAATTTGTTTACTTATATATTCTATTAATATTAATAAAAATATTAATATATATATTTACAATGTAATATAATTATATATATAATATAGTAAATATAAGTAATAATTATAAAAATTATTTTATTGTTTTTATTCTATACAAAAAATATATATTCACTAGTGTTTTTTTTTTTTACTATTCCATTATCCCAAACAATTTATAAATTGAAAAACAACTTTTTAATTGTCTACACACTCCCTCTTTAAATATGTGTATGGGATGAACTATTTTTATTATTTTTTTTATATCTTTAAGTATATTATTAATAATCTAAATATAATAAATATTCTAATAGAATTAATATGTGTATTTATATTATTAAAGGAGATGTTGTTTAAAGGTTAAATTGTTAGATTGCAAATCTATTCATAAAGAGTTCGATTCTCTTCGTCTCCTTAATTTATTATATAAGATTTAAAGGAGATTAGCTTAATTGGTATAGCGTTCGTTTTACACACGAAAGATTATAGGTTCAAATCCTATATTTCCTAATTATATATATATTATATAAAAAATACTTATTTCATAAATATATATGAATAATACTTAAATATTATTCTTATATACAAGAATAAATTATTTATAATAATAGTTACATTTACTATTTAATTTAGCCCCTCGTCCTATATAAATATTAGGATGGGAGAGACTACTATTTTATTTATTTAATAAAATGGTGGGTAATATGATTAAATAGTTATATTTTATATATTTATTTAAGATATATATATATATAAATATTAATATATATATTATTATTATAATAAAAAAAAGTATACTATATTTATATTATAAATATTTTTAATAAACAAATTATAAATATTAAAATTTTTATATTATAAATATTAAAGTTAAAAATAAATATAAAAATTATGACACATTTAGAAAGAAGTAGACATCAACAATACCCATTTCATATGGTAGCTCCATCACCATGACCAATTATGGTATCATTTGCATTATTATCATTAGCATTATCATTAGCATTAACAATGCATGGTTATATTGGTGATATGAATTTAGTATATTTAGCTTTATTTGTTTTACTAGCTAGTTCTCTATTATGATTTAGAGATATTATTGCTGAAGCAACATATTTAGGTGATCATACAATTGCTGTAAGAAAAGGTATTAATTTAGGTTTCTTATTATTCGTAGTTTCAGAAGTATTAATTTTTGCTAGTTTATTCTGAGCTTACTTTCATTCAGCTATGAGTCCTGATGTACTATTAGGTGGTGTATGACCTCCTGTTGGTATTGAAGCTGTACAACCTACAGAATTACCATTATTAAATACTATTATTTTATTAGCATCAGGTGCTACTATTACATATAGTCATCATGCTTTAATTGAAGGTAATAGAAAAAATTCATTATTAGGTTTATTAATTACACTTTGATTAATTATTATTTTTGTAACTTGTCAATATATTGAATATACTAATGCTGCTTTTACTATTACTGATGGTGTATATGGTTCAGTATTCTATGCAGGTACTGGTTTACATTTCTTACATATGGTTATGTTAATCGTTATGTTAGCTATTAATTATTGAAGAATGAGAAATTATCATTTAACATCTGCACATCATGTTGGATATGAAACTACTATTTTATACTTACATATTTTAGATATTATTTGATTATTTTTATATATTATCTTTTATTGATGAGGTGTATAATAAAAAAAAAAATAATAAGTTTTTTTTTTATCTATAAATATTATAGATAAATTATATTAAATAATATTCTTTTTATATTATCCCCCCACCTAAAAATATTTATTCCGTCTTCCTGCCTACTTATTATTAATATTGGGAGGGGACAATATTAATTAAAGGAAATTTTATAAGTAATAATAATATTATTATTAATTATTTTTAATTATATATTATAAGAGATTATTAAATATTATATAATAAAGTAAATAATTTATAAATATAAATAGTTCCGCCCCGACCACAGGGCGGGACGATTAAATAGTTTCCTTCGGTAATAAACTCCCCCCCCCACCATAATGGGTCAATGGGTTAGTTTACAAAGGTAAGGGGGGAATAAGATTAAACGCTATTTTGGTGGAATTGGTAGACACGATACTCTTAAGATGTATTACTTTATTGTATGAAGGTTCAAGTCCTTCAAATAGCATATTATTTATAATATACTACCTTTCATAATGTTTTTATTTAGTAATTTTCTCTTTCATCATATATGAAGTGGAGTTAAATGGTGTAGTAGGTTAGGGTAATGTAAGAGGTATATATAATATATAAATATACCTTTTTTTATAATTATATATATATATTTAATTAATAATTTATCTATTCTTAAGTTAGATATATAGGTTTTTAATATTATAATATTTAATTGTTTTTCTACTGTTATTTTTTTTTTTATTTTTTTTTATTTTTTTTTTTTAATTAAATCATTACCCTTATATGAGGAGTTATTTTTATTTTAATTCTAAATATATATCTATATTTATTAAATAAAACAAGTTTTATTATAATATTAAAAGAGTAAATAATAAATAAAAATAATAGTTGCCACCTCATACCTACAGGTATGACAATGAAATAGTTGTCCCCCCCAAAGGGCAACCGACCCCCCTACCAATTTATAAATTGTTTGGGACGATTAAATAGTAAGAAATAATATTAATAAATTAAAATAAATTTTATATGTAATAAATAATATAATAGATTTATATTTATATATATATATACATTTATAAATATACTATTTAATCGTCCCGCTCAGTCATGTAAGTGGACGTAACTAACCAAGAAGCGTAGGTGGTTTTGTTCTCCCCCCCTCTTTTACCTTTAATAGGGGGAGAACTATTATTTATAAATGAATCGTAGACTAATAGGTAAGTCACCAAAATTTGAGTTTGGAGTTTGTTTGTTCGAATCAAACCGGTTCAAATCATATATTTTTATTTCTATAGGTCCCCACCCCCTCTAAGGGGTGGGGGGGGGGGGTGGTAGAATGACAAAGTAGTTCTCTTTGGGAACTTAACCACCTGTTCCGCCTCAAATAAATCAATAGGGGGAGGGGGGTCGTTGTAAAAGAAAATAAATATGTAATAGTTTCACCCAACCAATTTATAAATTGTTTGGAACGATTAAATAGTTTATTATGAGAGAATATTGTTTAATGGTAAAACAGTTGTCTTTTAAGCAACCCATGCTTGGTTCGATTCCAGCTATTCTTATAATTACTTCGTTATTTTATCTGTTAGGTTCATCCTATCTTATTAATAATAAAGGGATGAGTGTAGTTTCTGAAAGGAGGGCCACAATAATTCTTTCTAATGACGTAACTATATCTATCTTAAAAATATATATATATATATAGTAATCCTTAACAGCTCTCTTAGCTTAATGGTTAAAGCATAATACTTCTAATATTAGGATTCCATGTTCAACTCATGGAGAGAGTATTACTATTTTATAAGTAATAATAATAATTAATATTATAACCATTAGATATTAATCAAAAATTAAAAATTCTTTCTTAATTTTATAAAAATATTTACGTAATATAAATATATTATTTATATTAATATTATTTAATAATAATAAATTTATTAATATTTAATTAGATAATTTCCCCACACATCCTTTTAGGTGGGTGGGACGATGGAATATTAAGTTATAAAATATATAAATTATTATAATATTTTATATTTTTTATTTCGTACTTTAATAATTTTATTAAAGATAATGGTTTTATTTAAATGTAATTGCTAATATATTTTTATTATAAACCTTTATATTATTTTGTATTTTTCCACTCCTGGTGAGGGCCTAATAAGTTTGAATGGTGAGTAGTGAGTAGGGGGGGGCAGATAATTTAATAACTAAATAAATATTATATATAATAGTCCCACTCTTTGTATATAGTGTGATGTAATAGGTATAAGTTAATTGGTAAACTGGATGTCTTCCAAACATTGAATGCGAGTTCAATTCTCGCTACCTATAAAATAATATAAATTATTAATGGATCTGTAGCTTAATAGTAAAGTCCCATCTTGTCACGATGGAGGATGTCAGTGCAAGTCTGATTAGATTCGGGAAAATTCACCATTAGGTAAGGTAGATTATTTGCTAAGTAATTGAATTATTATTCTTATGAGTTCAAATCTCATATTTTCCGTTGTTAATAAATAATATCCTTGATTTAATGGTTAAAATATTAGTATACGGATCTAATTATATAGGTTCAATCCCTATAGGATATTAAATATTACCTTCCTCCCTATTATATCATTACCCAATCGGTTATATTATATTTGTAATATATAATATTATAAATATGATCTTATTATAATTTTATTTCTTTATATTAATATTTAAAAAGGATAGGTAGTGATAATATTAAAATAATACTATGTAATATATTTAATAATTAAATTAAGATTAATATAATATATATAGTAATATAATAGGTGAATATATTTCAATGGTAGAAAATACGCTTGTGGCGCGTTTAATCTGAGTTCGATTCTCAGTATTCACCCTTTTATTAAATATAACTCCCTTAATAATTATTAAACCTCATTTATTATTATACTTATAGTCTAGCCTATTTTCTCATCATCCTTACCCTTTACGTAGATGGTAAATGACGAAGTAGATATAATGAAGTAATATTTATAATATATTTATATTTATAAAAATATAAATATAATTTAATATTAATAAAATATTAGTTTCCCACCCCCCTTCATACATGTATTTAAATAGGGTGGGACGATGAAATAGTATTAATAATAATTTAATAATTTTTTTTTTTATTTTTTTTTTTTATTATTTACAAATAGAATATTTTTTATAATTCTTATTTATTAAGGAAGTTATATTTATAATATTAATAAAAAGAATATAATTTATTAAATAATTAACTTGTATAGTTTAATGGTTAAAACATTTGTCTCATAAATAAATAATGAAAGGTTCAATTCCTTCTACAAGTATGTATAAAACTACATAATAATATATCAAATATATATATATTTGATACAATTAATAATATAATATATTTTCTATTTTATATATATATCCATTTATTTCATTGTACCAACCTCCCCCCCCCCAACCTACAAGGGGGGGCCTATTATATGTATAAATATAATTGATGGTAGCAAGATTATTATCATCTATATGAATTTTATTTTTAATACTTATTAAGAATTTATATTCATTAGAAGATAATTTATTAATTTTATATATTGTTTTTTTTTCATAAATAAAAATGAAAGACAAATAGATATTAAAGATATATTTTCTAACATCCTCTTTTATTATTTATTATATTATATCTTTTAGTTTTTAAGTATTTTCATATTAATAAAATACTTAAAAAAAAAAAAATAAGTATAAAATATAACTACTTAATAATTTTTATTTTTATTTTGTTAGGTTAGTATGAAATTACTTTGTTGTTTCCAACCCTCTATAAATATTAGAAGGTGTATAAATTAAAAATATATAATATTTAAATTTAAATAAATATGAATGAATATTGGTGAGGGAGATCATATAATTTATTATATATGATTTATCTATTTAATGGGCCCACCCACTTACATAATGGGTGTAACTATCCATGAGACCCCTTGCAGTGGGTTAAGTTGCCGAAGGGCAACTTTTTCATTGTCTCCTATTTCATCGTCCCGCCCTGCGGGCGGATCGTAAACTGTATATGGAAGGGGGGGGATAACTATTAAGTTAATTAAATAGATAAAATTTTAATTAATTATATTGGTTATATTATATAATTGAATAAGATAAATAAATTAATCAATGATAAAAAACATAAATTTATTAAAATTATTAACTAATAAATTAAATATAAATAATAATAATAATAAATTATTATTAAAAACATTATTATTAGAATTAAATAAAAATAGATTATCAAAAAATATTATTAATAATAAAAATATTAATAAATATATAAATGAATTAAATAATAAAGGTAATAAATTACAACATTTAAATAATATAAATAATTGACTAACACAAATTTATAATTATAATAATAATTTAGAAATTACAAATACAATAAAAGATAAATTATTAAAAAAATTATTATATAAATTTATAACATTAAAATTAAATATAAATAATGTAAATTTTATAAAAAATATTATTATTAGTAAACCTATTTTTCAACATACTATTAATAATTTAAATATTAAATTTTATTATTATAATTTATCATTATATAATATAAATAATAATAAATATAATAAATATTATATAACATTAGTATCAAAAATAATAAATTTATTAAATAATAATAATAATAATTTAAGTAAAATTTTAAGTTATTATTATAATAAAAATGTAACAATTGAACCTATTAAATTATCATATAATTATTTAAATAGTGATATTTTTAGTAAATGTATTAGTATGGGAGATATTAATAAATATAATAATGGTATTAAAAATGAATATTCACGTTTATTAAATAATACTATTCCTAAATTAAATGATCAACTTATTTCTATAAATTATATTAATAATATTAAATATATTAATAAATTAAAATATAATAATATTATTAATAATATAAATAATAATAATAATTTAAAATTAAATATTAATAATATTTATAATAATATAGATATTTATAATATCCCTATAAATATTTTAATGTTTAAATATTTAACAGGTTGATCTATTACATTTAATGGTAGATTATCAACAAGTAAATCTATTTCTAGATCTGAAACACATAAAATTTTAGTAGGTACTTTCCGTAATAAAAATTATTTATGAAGTAATATTAATAATAAATATAAATTAAATTATATCCCTGCTAATCATAATTTATCTAATATGTCTAATGTTAATAAAAATGGTAAATATAATATTAAAGTTAAATTAAATTATATTTAATATATATATATTACATTTATATAATACAATTATTATATTAAATTAATTAATAATTAAAAAAAAAACAAAATTAATAATATTCTATTTCATTATTTATCATCTACCTTATACAAGGATTCATTCCTTCAGGGCCCCCTTTTATCTTTATGGGCATCTTCTTATTTTTTTTTTTTATTGATACTTTGTTAATTATTTTTATCTCCTACTTATTTTTTTTTTTTTAATACCATTATAATATATATTATATATAAGTAATAAATAATAATAATATAAAAAAAGGGAAGCTAGGGGGGGGGGCGGTACGATGGAATAGCATTAATATTATATATTATTTATTCCTAACTATAATAAAGGAGGGATTTCCAATGTTGGTAATTGGAGTTGAGCTGTAAACTCAATGGTTTCTACCTTCATAGGTTCAATTCCTATTCCCTTCAAGTAATTTTTAATTCTTAAAAAATAATAATTAAACTTATTATATATTTTCCTCCATAATCTATGCATATGATGGTAATATATATAATCAAATAGTTCTCAAAGGGAATCACCCGCGTCCCGCCCTGCGGGGCGGGACGATGAAATAGTTCATATAAGTAATAAATTTATTTTTATAAAGGTTTAAAAGTATTTTGTTATAAAAAAAATAGTCTTTATAGCTTATCGGTTAAAGCATCTCACTGTTAATGAGAATAGATAGGTTCAATTCCTATTAAGGACTTTACTTTAATAAAAGTAACAATAAACAATAATTATCATAAACAACATATTTATTAATCTGCTGCTCTGTAAAATAAATATTTTATTTTTATCAAGTATTATTACTATTTCATTGTCACCACCCCCAACCAATTTATAAATTGGTTGGTATGACGAAATATAAGTATATAATAGATATTATAGTTAAGTAAATATAATAAATTCTAGGTATGTAATCTATATAATATATTAATTTTTATAATAAATAAGTTATTATTATTATAATTTATAAGATTTTACCAAAAGGGTAATTACCCGTATCCCGTTATGTTAAGGGATGTGGGTGAGACGATTAAATAGTGAGGGGGTTATAGTTAAATTTGGTAGAACGAATGCGTTGCATGCATTTAATATGAGTTCAAGTCTCATTAACTCCAAATATATCTAATTATATTAATTTAACTTAAGAAACTATAATTCAATTGGTTAGAATAGTATTTTGATAAGGTACCAATATAGGTTCGATTCCTGTTAGTTTCAATAAATAAAGGATGGTTGACTGAGTGGCTTAAGGTGTAATATTTGAGCTATTATTAGTTTTAATTAACTACGTAGGTTCAAATCCTACACCATCCGTATATTATAATTATTAAATATCGTTATAATATATATTATATATAAGTAATAATAATAATAATTATTAATAAATAATAATAAATAATAATAATATATTATATAAATTTTTCTTTATTTTATTAAATAAAATAAATATATATTTATTATTATTATAATAGAAAAATAAAAAAATATTAAGAACATGATGTTGGTTCAGATTAAACGCTAAATAAGGACATGACACATGCAAATTAAACGTTTATTATAAATATTATAATAAATATGTAGTGTATACGTGAGTAATTTATAAGGAATTTAGAACTATAGAATAAGTTAAATGCTTAATATTATATTATATATATTATATATATAATATATAAAGAATATAATAATTATATTTGTCTATAGTCAAGCCTATAATGGTTTAGGTAGTAGGTTTATTAAAAGTTAAACCTAGCCTTCGATCCATAGTTAATAATTAAAGTTATAATGACCACGTTGACTTTGAAATATAGTCAATATCTAAATGATACAGCAGTGAGGAATATTGAACAATGATCGAAAGATTGATTCAGTTACTTATTAGGATGATATATAAATAATTATTTATCTTCTAGATAAATAAATATATAATTTATATAATAATTATATTATATATATAAATTGATTAAAAATAAAATCCTTAAATAGTGAAAATAATGATATTAACTACCATAATATTATTTTTTTATGGATATAATATTTTATATATTATATTTTAATAGTCCTAACAAAAATTTGTGCCAGCAGCTGCGGTAATACAATGGGGGCTAGCGTTAATCATAATGGCTTAAAGGGTCCGTAGAATTATTTATTAAAAAAATAAATTAGAGTTAATAAATTTAATTAAAGAATTATAATAGTAAAGATGAAATAATTATAATAATTATAAGACTTATATATGTGAAAATATTAATTAAATATTAACTGACATTGATGGACGAAAGCTAGAGTAGCAATACGGATTCGATACCCGAGTAGTTCTAGCTGTAAACTATGAACACCATAATTTATTTATTATAAATAAATTATAAATGAAAATGTAAGTGTTCCGCCTGAAGAGTACGTTCGCAAGAATGAAACTCAAGACAATAGACGGTTACAGACTTAAGCAGTGGAGCATGTTATTTAATTCGATAATCCGCGACTAATCTTACCATATTTTGAATATAAAAATTAAATTTTTTTAATGATTATACAGGCGTTACATCGTTGTCTTCAGTTCGTGCCGCAAGGTCTTAGATTAAGTTCATTAACGAACATAACTCCATATATATAATATTTAATTATATATAATATTTATATTATTATATAAATGAAAGGAATTAAGACAAATCATGATGATCCTTATAATATGGGTAATAGACGTGCTATAATAAAATAATAATAAAGTTATATGATAATATAATCTAATTAATTTATTTTTTTTTTTTAATGAATGAAAAATAGATTTTTATAATTAATAACATAAAATATTTTAATCTTTAATATATATATATATTATATATAGTATGAATTATAATCTGAAATTCGATTATATGAAAAAAGAATTGCTAGTAATACGTAAATTAGTATGTTACGGTGAATATTCTAACTGTTTCGCACTAATCACTCATCACGCGTTGAAACATAATATTATCCCAATATATATATATAATATATTTATATTATAATAATAAATATATTGTAGTTTATATAGAAGAAATATTATGAATTAATGCGAAGTTGAAATACAGTTACCGTAGGGGAACCTGCGGTGGGCTTATAATTATCTTTAATATTCTTTTCCTCCTTTTTTACCTATATCTACAACTTATATATATTTTATATACAATACATGTATATATTAAAATATATTATTTATCTCTTATTTATTTTCTCATCTTTTATTATTTATGTTTATAAAGTAAATGTAACAATCATATTATTATTAATAATATTATAGTTCCCCCCACCCCCCAGAGGGGGTGGGGGACAATGAAATAGTTCACACCCTTATAATGGGTATGGATATAATAAAATAGATGAGATTATGTAGAAGGGTTAGGTAAGGGGTTGGGTTATGTAAATGAAATATAAAAAGAATATAGTTTAATTGGTAAAACTATTGATTTCAAATCAATCATTAGGAGTTCAAGTCTCTTTATTCTTGTTATAATATAAGTAATGAATAATAGATTTGAAATATTTATTATATAGATTTAAAGAAATAATCATAGAATACATAAGTTATTAATAGTTATTAGGTTACTAATAAATAAATTAATAAATTTATTTTAATACCTAAGGTAAACCATAAAAAATTAATTAATAATTTTTATAAATATACTAAGTGAACTGAAACATCTAAGTAACTTAAGGATAAAAAATCAACCGAGATATTATGAGTATTGGTGAGAGAAAATAATATAGTTAATAATTTTATTATAAAATTATATATATAAGTATTATGTAATATAATTATGTAAGAATATAGGACAAACTAGTTCTAAAACTAAATACTATTAATAAACAAAATAAGTACCGAAAGGGAAAGTATGTAAGTGGTTATTTTATAAGTAATCATAGATATAAATTTTATATTAATGATGTACCTTTTGTATAATGGGTCAGCAAGTAATTAATATTAGCAAAATAAATAAATTATAAAAAAATTGATAAAAATATAGAAGTTAATATTAATTGACCCGAAAGCAAATGATCTTACTATGACCAGACGGTTAAACGGTCGAACAGGTTGATGTTGCAATATCATCTGATGAGTTGTGGTAAGTAGTGAAAGACAAATCTGATTTGCAGATAGCTGGTTTTCTACGAAATATATGTTAGTATAGCTTTTATAATAATAATTATTATAATCCAATGGATTATAAAGAACGGTACAGCAACAAATATATTTAGGGGAACTATTGTAGTTTTATCAAAAATATTTGATCTCGAAATGTTTAATTAACCCCTTTTTCATAAGGAAAAGGGGGGATTATAAAAAGTCAGATTATGTGCGATAAGGTAAATAATCTAAAGGGAAACAGCCCAGATTAATATATAAGGTTCCTAATTACATAAAATAATAAGTGAAAAAAATATTAAAATATTATAATACAATCAGTTAATGGATTTGACAATAACCATTTTTTAATGAACATGTAACAATGCACTGATCTATTATATAATCTTTATAGATTATATACATATAATATTATAAATTTTTCTTATTCAATAAGAAAATTAATAAACAATATACGGATCTTTTTTTTTTATAAAAAAAATTATTTAACCGAATATTTAAATATTATTATTAATGGTTCCAACCAACCATTTAGTTGAGGGTGGTACGATAGAATAATAATAATATGGTAGTAGAACATTTAATGAAAAAATATATTAATTTTTAATTAATATATAATAAAATATCTAAATATTTATTTTCGTTCCGCACACCCTTATAAGTGTGTGGGACGATGGAATAGTAATTAAATAGAGAATGCTGACATGAGTAACGAAAAAAAGGTTAAACCTTTTCACCTAAAACATAAGGTTTTACTATAAAAGTACGGCCCTTAATTAAATTATATAAATATAATATAAGATAGGATAATTCTAAATTAAAAACTACATCTTTTATTTTATATAAAAAATTATAAAAGATCAAGAAATATTTTTAATTTATACCGTAATGTATACCGACTCAGGTATGTTAGTAGAGAATATTAAGGTGAATTAGATAATTAAAGGGAAGGAACTCGGCAAAAATAGCTCTAACGTTAGTCAATAAAGAGATAATTAAAAACAAGGTTGTACAACTGTTTAATAAAAACACCGCACTTTGCATAAACGATAAGTTAACGTATAAGGTGTGAACTCTGCTCCATGCTTAACATATAAATAATATTATTTAATGATAATATTATTAAATTTAAGTAAATAGCAGCCTTATTATGAGGGTTCTAAGGTAGCGAAATTCATTGTCCAATAATTATGGTCCTGCATGAATGACGTAATGATACAACAACTGTCTCCCCTTTAAGCTAAGTGAAATTAAATTCGCAGTGAAGATGCTGTGTACCTATAGTGTGACGGAAAGACCCTATGCAGCTTTACTGTAATTAGATAGATCGAATTATTGTATATTATATTCAGAATATTAAGTAATTGATTAAATAAAAATGAGATACTTATTATAATAATATAATAATTCTAATCTTAATATAAAATCTCTATTCCATAGTCCCGACCGCCCAGCGGTCGGGACGGAACTACCCGCGCCCCACGGGGCGCGGGTGGTTCCCTTTGGGAACTATTATTTATTTATTATAAATAATATGAGTTATTTAATAGATATAATTCTTAAATAAAAATATTGTATATTATATATATATTTTATATATATATATTTATATATAATATATTAATAAGAGACAATCTCTAATTGGTAGTTTTGATGGGGCGTCATTTTCAGCAATAATATCTGAATAAGTCTATATATAAATTATAATATTATTAAAAAAAAATATATAAAAATATATATTAGATATATTAATTATAAATAGGAATATATTTCTTTAAAAAAGTAAGTTATATATTTTAGTAATAGAAAAAATCATGTATAGTAAAATTGTCTAGAAAACAATAATAATAATATAATTATTTATATTATATAATAAAATGTATTAAATTAATATAATGGTATAACTATGCAACAATTATAACACAAACAAGTGAAATAAGTACGTAAGTATGGCATAATGAACAAATAACACTGATTGTAATGGTTATTGATAACGAATAAAAGTTACGCTAGGGATAACAGGGTAATATAGCGAAAGAGTAGATATTGTAAGCTATGTTTGCCACCTCGATGTCGACTCTACCTATCCTCTTGGTTGTAAATGCTAAGAAGGGTTTGACTGTTCGTCAATTAAAAGGTAACGTGAGTTGGGTTAAATACGATGTAAATCAGTATGGTTCCTATCTACTATAGGTAATATTATCAACTTAAGTCTTATTCTTAGTACGCAAGGATCAGAATGAATTAATCCATGGTGTATCTATTGATTATTTTATAATATATATATATATTTATATATATATTATCTATATTAATTTATATTTTATATTATAGTCATAGTAGATAAGCTAAATTAATAAATAATAAGTATTGAAAGCATATAAAATACGAAGTTGTCTTAAGATGAGATAATAATCTGATTATTTTATACTAAAATAATATAAAATATCCATTATAATATATTAAATTGGATATATAAATAGGTTTTTTATATATATATATAATAAAATACTAATTTATCAGTTATCTATATAATATCTAATCTATTATTCATTAATATATTATAATCTTAATAAAGATTATATATAATTTATATTATCCTTTACATAATTTTTAATAAAATAGTTCCGCCCCAACCATAGGGCGGAACGATGAAATAGTTTTTCATAATTATTATTATTAATAATATCGTAACGAAGAAAGTAATCATAAATACTATTTCATTGTTACTCTCACCGTAAGGGTTAAATTATTCTTATAAATAAAATTGGTATATTTATTTATTTGTCTAATATATATATTAATTATTTATTAATAATATTTTA